TCAATTCGGACCGGTAATAGATACCAGGGCTTTGCAATATTTGATTGATCACAATTCTGTAAATTCCATTTACTATAGAAGTTCCCAGGGAATTCATTAGAGGAATGTTTCCAATAAAAATGGTTTGTTCTTGCATATCCCTACTGTTCTTCCAAATTAATCCCCCCGATACATATAATTCAGAAGAATATGTGAGTGATTCATATATAGCATCTCTTTCTTTTATCGATGGTTCTACTAATTGATATGTTTCCACAAATAATTGAAATTCAATTTCTTGATCTCTATCTTCAATTTTTGGAAACTTATAAAGTTCTTCTGCTAAGCCCTGATCAATGAACCTACAAAATCCTTCAAATTGTATCTGATTAAATCCAGGTATTGTAGACATTCCCCCATTTCCATCCCCAAGCATTTTTAATTTCCCATTTATTGAAAAAAAAATCCCATTATTGGATCGTTTTTCATCCAATTATATGGATCGATCAGCACTGATGGAATTGCTATTCGGTTTACAGAATCACATAAAATTTTATCTAACTCCATATATGAATATATATGAATATGGAATGTCTGAAATACGTATGAACGGAGGAATAAAGTAAAGCGAATTTGGATTTTCTACTCAAATTGGAATTTGCAACAGATACAACTGGAAAAGAATTGAGAAATTCCACTTAACTTAGACTTATGGAATTTTCTATTTTATATAGAATAACAAAAAGGGATTCAATTTCTACTATTATTTATGATATTACATATTCCAATACAATTAGATACCAGTGAAATACATAATTCGTGATTTTATCTCTTCGATGAGATAAAAATCCAATAGTTAGAAACAATATAAAATTGTTTTTTTAACACTTAGCTTTTTTGCTTTTTTTTTCAGAGATATTTTTTTTTTTTTTTTAATAGAGTTTGTTCAAGCGCAGAAGAAGGCTTTATTAAGCATACGCGGATAGAACTATAGCTACTTATCTATATATATGTCTTTCCTTGTATTGCGGGTCTATTCTGTACAGCGCATGGCGTGTTCTAGCAAAATATCGATTTTCTATAGGAATCATAAACAGATAAGATATCTGATTAGCGGTATACGTGTAATAATTTATGTTCTGGGGTTTACATATACTCATAATTGTTGTTATAATTGAAATGGATAAGGCTTTTTTTTTATTGATTTTTTTTATTGAATTATTGAAAAGAATCAATACTGGATAGTTAGATATCCATTTTGATTTTCTTATATAATTATAATTCGGGAAATACAATTTTAGATTCAAATTCGAGAATCGTTCATGAATTTTCATTCAATAGTTAACGGTTCCAATTTGTCCTGAATTTTGGCTTTTGTCACTGAAAATTCACATTTAATTTTTCCTTTCAATAGAAAGGAGAAAGAATTCAGATAGTGCGTGTTTTGACATACTATAGAAAAGTAATCAAAGAGATGGATCCAATCCAAAAAAAGAAGGATTTATTTTAGTTTTAGGAAAGGGATTCAGATTAAGAAAAATGGGATTCAAGATACAATTGCAAAAAAAAGAAGTTTAGTAAGAAAAAACAAAGAAGGGGGAGGATATTTTCTTCTATTTTTGATTTCTATTTTCTATTGCCTTGGCGACATGGCCGAGTGGTAAGGCGGGGGACTGCAAATCCTTTTTCCCCAGTTCAAATCCGGGTGTCGCCTGATCAACAAAAGAGGGGAAATACCTTATTCTGGTTTGCTGATAGATTGTCCCCAATAGAAACAGCGGAGGAAAAAGACTCGTGATATTTCCAAGAGCGCCGCTACTTATTTTGATTTTGTTTGCCCTTAATCTTTCCCGATTCTACTAGCACTCATATAAGAACTTCTTATAATTAATTGAATTAGATTTTTTGGATTGTTTTATCAATGGTATTGGACAAAATCTTTTTTTTTACTCTGCACCAGCGATAATAATATTATTATTAGTGACTATTATTATTAATAGTCACTATTATTAGTGAAAAATAATGGAAAAAAGTGAACAATACTAGCAAAATTCCTTCATATTCATAGAGATAGGGGACATAATTCACATGGATATAGTAAGTCTCGCTTGGGCTGCTTTGATGGTAGTCTTTACATTTTCCCTTTCACTCGTAGTATGGGGAAGAAGTGGACTCTAGGGATACTACTAATTGATCTAGGGATACTACTAATTGAGTTGAGAAATGCAACTCTATCAATTCTTTTATAGATCGTTCCGCAAAGACTTTTAAATTTAACTATTTTAAATTTTAAATTGAACAATTTATAGTGAAATATTGAAATTGAATTCAATAATTGAATTCAATTTCAAAATTCTATTCGATTCGATATGAATAATATTTGAATAATACCCTTTTAATCATAATCAAATAAATATTTTAATGATTCCAGTGTTCATACTTCAAAAGTAAAAAGAATACAAATGATAGGAAAGTTATTCCAACCGAATTCTTCCTAAATTCTTTATTATATTATGATAAACCGGCTCTTATCAGAGTTATATATGGATAATAAGGAACAGCGGGACCTTTTTTACTTTTTATTTGTTTGCCTTTTTCTGGTTCAAAGACAAAAGAAAGTAGTTCTTTTTTTAGTTATTTAAAAGTTATTAAATTAAGATTTTCTACGGGAAATAAAATAGACATACTGATTCTCTAAGGGGATACTCCGCATACTAAGATATTTTCTTGGAGAAGTCACATATTGCGTACTTAGTACTTAGTTTAGTATTTTTTTTATTATTTTCGTTTTATAAATTTATAAATTCGATTTATGCTATACTTTATTGACTTGACTCATTTCATATTATGATTCAAAGATTTCAAATTGGCGAGGTTTACTAATCCTTTTCTTTTCGTCGAAATCTGAAAAAAACTCCTTTCCTTGGATGATTTGTCAACTGTTCAATCAATGGAATGCTAAAAAAAGATTTCTTGATTTTCTTTTATTAATACATACCCCGACTATTCTTTTTTTTTCTTTTCATTGATTTGATTATTTCAATGGATTCCGGGATTCATATTGACAATAATAAGAAATCCAGGAATTAGAATCATAAGAGTAAGAGGCGCCTTTCAACTATTCCAGATTAATTATTAATTGGAACCAACACAAATCAAACATATGAAAAAAAGAAATCCAATTTGAACCTTATCTACATTCCATATAGATAATTAATATCTATTGTCTAGATATCTATCTATATATGAAGATGACATTCTAGATTGATCCATATTAAGCCCAGTACCACTTTATATTCTAGTATACTAGAATAACAAAAATAGATAGTATGGTAGTAAATATATTACTTTCTACCATACTATCGGGTCTCATAGAATCCTGCTGATTCTAGTTCGCTCATTTCAGCTAAAACACAAAATTGGAATTATTTTCATTTTATTTCGTTAATTCTTGATATTGATAAGAACTAAGAAGTCAAGTTTCATTCAAATTAATCACTTTGACTAACAGTTTTTACATATATTATAAGTAAAAAAGCAGTAGGAACTAGAATGAACAGTGCAGTAGCAATAAATGCGAGAATATTTACTTCCATAATGTCATCGTTTCGTTTTTCTTTACTTCACAATAATTCGGGATTTAATCCCATAAGAGATGATAAATCTTTCGCCTCTAAATTCAATGGGATGAATTCCATCTCGATGATATCAAATCAGATCAATATCATGAATAACAATATCTGAACTCTCAAATCGATTTATCGTCGAGAATTGAATAGTATAACATAGAAAGATCATTTATTCATACCAAATCCAAAAATGTATTCCTGACCCAATCGAAAATTTTCTTACTTTGTTACTTTATTTATCATTCTTTTCCATTCTTTCTTTTCTATCTTTTCTATTCTTTTCTATAAAACTATCTCCTTCCTTATACAATCATCTGACTAAGTATCATCTAATCCTCTTTAAACTTACATAAGTTACAAACAAACAAAAAAAAGTGCGATAAAGATAAGTCCTAGTACAGTATAAAAAAAAAATCGAATATTCTACCAAATTTACTTTTTTATAGTTTGTTTTTTCTTCGGCATAAATCCTTAAAAAAGATTATCGATTTCCTCTCTCTATAAGAGAGGCAGGGTCCTTATTTGATTTTTCTTTTATTAATATACTCTTTACTTGATTGAATTAGGAATGGGATCCATATTCCATATAATATATCAAAACTTCAGTGTACAATTTGAATGAGATAGATTGTTTCAAATAATTGAGGTTACACAAAATCAGAGCCAAAAAAGAATAAAGAAGAGACTTTTCCGATTAAAAGGATTTTATCAAAAGAATTTAAGTCATTTTGTACCGTACAAATAAGAATTCCATTTGTGTATGTGCTACCGGGAAAGATAGGGTACTCGATTCGATTTCATTATACGGATCGGGAGGAATCGAAAAGGCAAAATTCAGTGAGGTAGCTCTTGGAATCCTGAAGATGATGCTACCAATAATTGTACTAATCCACATGTGTCTTTATCCATCTCTATCGATACTAGTTGAAGAAATGAAATGAAAATGACCCTATTTGTATTTGCTTTGATGAAAAACGAAAATAAAGAAAATAAATTATAAATTATATAAAATAATATTAATATTAAGGATCCACTTTGGGAATGAAATTCTGCTATTTGTACCCCTTATTACAGATTATAGAAAATGAAGAGATGAATTGATGTATTTTTTTTTATTGGATTATTGGTTATTTGTCGGGACTGACGGGGCTCGAACCCGCAGCTTCCGCCTTGACAGGGCGGTGCTCTGACCAATTGAACTACAATCCCAGGGAAACGAAATACAGCATACATATTCTTCTGATTTCATTCAAACACTTTCTGTTTAGATTTTAAATTGGAATCGCCTCGTTGTAACAGAGTGCGAGTGGTAGGTAATATTGATATCCACATGCATATAGATTTTAGTGATACTGGCACGAATTACTAGTTATCTTTTCGTTATTTCAAATA